GATATGATACTAGATCATGGAAAAGATTCTCTTCAAACAAACCAGCCTATCCTCTGGATGGGGCTTATACGGGGTGGTTGGAACAAAGACACATTTGGTTGTAAATTTCAATGTGGCAGATAAGTAAGGGCATATATCCATCTGCGCGGCCCGATCAATAGTTCAAGTCACACACTCCCATAATCCATTTTCTCTTCGGAGAATTCCCTTCAACTAGACAATATAGTATTCGTTATTTGACACAAATAGTTCTAGTTGAAGGGAAATATCCAAATACATGTCTTATTCTTTTCAATAATCCATATTTGTAGCAATGAAATGCTATTGTTCCTCCTCAAGTGAGAAATGCTTGATTACAAATATCTAGGCTCTATATTTTCTATAAAGGACCAGAAATCCCTTGCTTACGTATCATTAGGAAATGCATTAACATAAATACGGCCGTAAGAAGAGGTAATACAAAAGTGTGTAAACTATAAAAACGAGTCAAAGTGGATTGTCCCACACTAGCACTTCCTCGTAATAACTCTACCAAGGGAGATCCTATTACAGGAATAGCGTCCGGCACGCCTGTTACAATTTTGACTGCCCAATAACCAATTTGGTCCCAAGGTAAGGAATACCCAGTTACACCAAACGATGCAGTCAGTACAGCTAGAACCACGCCTGTGACCCAAGTTAATTCGCGAGGTTTTTTAAAACCACCTGTGAGATAGACACGAAATACGTGCAAGATCATCATTAGGACCATCATACTTGCCGACCAGCGATGAACGGAGCGGATTAACCAACCAAAGTTAGCTTCAGTCATTATGTATTGAACAGAAGCAAAAGCCTCAGTGACTGTTGGGCGGTAGTAAAAAGTCATAGCAAATCCCGTAGCTACTTGTACTAAAAAACAAGTAAGCGTAATTCCCCCCAGACAATAAAATATGTTGACATGAGGAGGAACATATTTACTAGTTATATCATCCGCAATCGCCTGAATCTCGAGACGTTCTTCGAACCAATCATAGACTTTATTGAGATAGGTAAACCAAAGGGACTCCCCCTCTGAGAACCGTATATGAGAATTTCATCTCGTACAGCTCAAACAAAAAACCCCAAAATTGCTTTGGTTACAGGGGATATGGAATAGAACGTTTGAAACTTCGTAATCAACCCCTATCACTTCTGGGAAAATACGAAAGAGTCAAAATCAAAAATCCGAAAGCTCTTTTTTGTGGTCATAATGCCCAAATTTCAAGTCAGCTCAGTTGCTCGTTCCAGGCCTCTTGAATCTTCTATTTACCTATTTCTTTGATTTGTTTTTTTTTGTGTAATGCAGCTTTACTCTTGTTTTCTTTATTAATGATAGGAATTCTCTTGTTAAGACCCTATGAATCGATGGAAACCCCAGATTCATACTCGAACCGCAATGATTCAATAAAACTTCAAACGAAATCCAAAGATTCCCTGAGTAAGAACCATTGGATCATCACTTATTGAATGATAGATATAATGACGAAAAATCCAAAGAAAGTTTTTTACTTGGATCAAAATAAAACAGGGGGGTTTAAAAAGAAAAGAAAAAGATTTCGATTTATAACTCTTTGGAAATTTTTTTGGAATCCGGTCACGGGGTGTGAATATTAAGTAGGAATCATAGTGAATATATATATATTTTGGATCTATTTCATCTATTCCGTGCTCCAGATACGAGAATGAATATCCGACGAGGTAAAACCATCTATATCAAGATGACAGACCCACTCTCTGTACTATCAATAAGATCCATTATAACAAGTCACACACTCATATTCCGGAAATACAGAAAGAAATTCCACGATCGAACTACCAATAACAAAAAAATAGAATGAGATCAAAATCCAAAACCGAAATGCTTTATTTTGTATTGAAAAAGCTAAGAATTCGCGGTTATTGTGAATCTAATTCATTGAAATTCCGTCCAATAAAACGGAAGAATTATAAATTTCCAAAATAATAGATAAGAATACCGCAAATAGAGCCATTGCAAGACCCATCAAAGGGGTAGTTCCCCACCCAGGAGCTACTTTACCATATTCTGAATTTAATGGTTTCAATAACCCCCCTAAACCTGTTTTTTTTGGTCTAGCTCTAGAACTCTCCTCAGCAGTTTGTGTAGCCATACATCCTATTTTGTATTAATTGAGATCTGTTGACTTTGTATACCATTCCGTTGTAAATAAACGCTTTTTCCGAGATCCATTTTTTTGTTCTTGAAATTATCTAATAATGGAAACAGCAACCCTAGTCGCCATCTCTATATCTGGTTTACTTGTAAGTTTTACGGGGTATGCCTTATATACTGCTTTTGGGCAACCCTCTCAACAATTAAGAGATCCGTTCGAGGAACACGGGGACTAGTTGAAGTAATGAGCCTCCCAATGCTGGGAGGCTCTTCAATTGATATAATCAAAAATCATTTCGTCTTTTTAGTTTGAATTTTAGGCGGTTCTCGAAAAAAGATAGCGAAAAAAATGATCCCTAGAGTGGAGACTAAGAGGAATGTATAAACCAATGCTTCCATAAATTCGATCGTGCTTTACTTACAATTATAACTTCCGTACCTATTTATTTGAGATTATCTCTCCGATAAAGAAAAAGAAAGGGTCAAAGGCGAAGAAGATTTTTCGGTTAACCTATGTGAAATCAACAAAATAAAGAAAAAAAAAATAACATAGAAATGCAATCCTGTATCAGACTGCTTGTCTTCTTGTAGTTGGATCTCCAAGTTTTTGGAATGCTCCAAATTCCACTTGCGTATCCAAATCCGGGTCAATACCAGCAAAAACATCTCTGAAGAGGGTTCTAGCACCGTGCCAAATGTGCCCGAAGAAGAAGAGCAGAGCAAACGAAGCATGCCCAAAAGTAAACCAGCCTCTCGGACTGCTACGAAAAACACCATCCGATTTCAAAGTAGCGCGATCTAATTCAAAAATTTCACCTAATTGAGCGCGTCTAGCATATTTTTTAACAGTAGCAGGGTCACTATAACTGACTCCATTGAGTTCGCCACCATAGAACTCGACGGTTACACCTACTTGTTCCACACTATACTTCGATTCTGCCCTTCTAAAAGGAACGTCGGCTCTAACAATTCCGTCTCCGTCTACCAAAACAACCGGAAATGTTTCAAAAAAAGTAGGCATACGACGTACAAAAAGTTCACGCCCCTCTTTATCTCTAAAGATAGGATGTCCTAACCACCCAACGGCTATTCCATCCCCGCTGTCCATTGAACCCGCTCTGAATAATCCCCCTTTTGCAGGATTATTCCCGATGTAATCATAAAAAGCCAATTTTTCAGGAATTTTAGACCACGCTTCTGATAAGCTTTGATTTTTGGCTAGCCCCGCGCCAACTCTTCGATATATTTCTTGCTGGAAGTATCCCTGATCCCATTGATAACGGGTGGGACCAAACAATTCAATAGGGGTAGTTGCTGAACCATACCACATAGTTCCAGCAACAACAAAAGCTGCAAAAAAGACAGCAGCAATACTACTGGAAAGGACGGTTTCAATATTGCCCATACGCAATCCCTTGTAGAGACGTTGGGGCGGACGGACACTAAGATGAAATAGACCCGCCAATATACCTAAAGTCCCCGCTGCAATATGATGAGAGGCTATTCCTCCTGGAACAAAAGGATCAAAACCTTCTACGCCCCATGCTGGATTTACAGGTTGTACCTCTCCAGTTAGTCCATAAGGATCGGACACCCAGATTCCAGGACCATACAACCCTGTTACATGAAATGCGCCAAAACCAAAGCAAGCTAGCCCTGAAAGAAATAAATGAATTCCAAAGATCTTGGGCAAATCTAAAGAAGGTTTTCCTGTGCGTTCATCAGAAAATATTGCTAAATCCCAATACACCCAATGCCAGATAGCTGCCAAGAAGCACAAGCCAGAAAACAGAATATGTGAGCCGGCCACACCTTCGTAACTCCAAATACCCGGATTCGTTACAGTTCCCCCTGTGATACTCCAACCACCCCATGAATTAGTTATTCCTAAACGAGTCATGAAGGGTATAACGAACATACCTTGTCTCCACATTGGATCAAGAACGGGGTCAGAGGGATCAAAAACGGCTAATTCATATAAAGCCATCGAACCGGCCCAACCAGCAACCAAAGCTGTATGCATTATATGGACAGCCAGCAAACGGCCAGGATCATTCAATACGACGGTATGCACACGATACCAAGGCAAACCCATGTAAATACCCCTTTATCAACGAAAAATAGACACTATGTAACTTTATTGCATTGGAAAAACGATGCTCTGGACCTCCCCTTTTCGGTGGATTCTCTCGGAGAAAGGATTAATAGTTGTTATATTCTTGTTTTTTTAGTAAAAACGTAACAATTCGGTTCGTAGGAACAATGAGAAGCAGATCTATTCTATATCCGATAAGTACCAATACGCAATGGGGGTGGATCCCATTTTCTATGAACGAATACATATAGTTGTTAATCATTCAAAAGACCTATCGTAATAATTTTTCCATAAAAATAAAAGACACTATGATTAAGACAATCAAGGCATTCTGACGCTTCCACACCAAGCCGGCCGCGGGTCGATTACACATGAGAGAGCCCGACCCGCCTAAGGCCGATAACAAAACATTTACTCTAACTTCTTTAACTTCTTTTAGGGTCGCGGTTTGTTTTTCTTGCTCGCTTTTTATTTTTATGCCGATTGGTATGCCTAAAATCCCTTTCCTGCTTGACGGAGACGAAGAAGATGAAGAGGAAGACGACGCGACTTGGGTTGACCTGTATAACGTACTTTATCGAACCAGATCCATCTTTTTAGGCGACGCAATTCACTTCGAGGTCGCGAATCACATTGCTGGGCTGATGATATTTCTCACCATACAGGATGCGACTCAAAATCTTTATTTCTTTATAAACTCTCCCGGCGGGCTGGCAGTAGCCGGATTACTCATTTATGATACTATGCAATACGTAACACCTCCTGTGTATACACTAGGCCTGGGGGTACTCGCCTCAATGGCATCCTTTCTACTGGTCGGCGGAGAAACGTCCAAACGCCTAATGGGCCCTAACGCTAGGGTAATGATACATCAGCCCGAGTCCGATTATACTCACAAAGACCGATCGCTAGAGGTACACCTGGACTCAGGGGAAGTAGAACACATTCGCAACATGGTCATAAGGGTTTATCTAGAAAGAACAAGACTACCCCGGGAGGTTCTAAACGACCATTTGGAAAGAAATTTGTTTATGACAGCAACCGAAGCCAAATATTATGGAATTGTTGATGATATAGGGGTTGAAAATCTTCTTGCTCGTCTACGGGAGGAAAGTGCTAGTCAGGACAATTCTCTCGACCCCGACGCACCGGATGAAACACTTGCTCCTTCTTTATTGTAGTGTATATCTTTATTGTAATGTATAAATTGTAATCCATAGGGGCTCGGATGTATATGGAAGCAGTTACGATAAGAAAGAACCACTTGGGTTTGTACACGGAATTCCTAATTCCAATTGAAATGTACACGGATTCGTTAGATAATGGTGTCGCCTAAACGAAAAAACAGCCCTTTCCAAACGAGCATTCTCCCAAAACATCCATTTTGCATTCTTTTTTACGAGATGTTTTGATTGCACGTCCCTTACCTTCTCCTAATCACAACCGCGGAGTTTCATAATGTCGACGGTTGTTCCTAATTGTTCCTAAGCAGACCGGGTTTGGATTGATCTAAACCCACCCACTCATTTCATTATGGATACGATTCAAGATGCCAACTATTAAACAACTTATTAGAAACACAAGACAGCCAATCAGAAATGTCACGAAATCGCCCGCCCTGCGGGGATGTCCTCAGCGCCGAGGAACATGTACTAGGGTGTATGTGCGACTCGTTCAGATCCTCGCTCGGACAAAATAAAGGAAACTCATTTTCAAGTCTCAATGTCAGTACCTGTGAATGGGATAAAATGGAAGCAAGGGCCGTTCACTAAAAAAGACATAAAAAAAAGATATATTCTAGCGTGTTGGAATTTATGGTTTCCATTGGTGCAAATCCAATCATTTCAATTTTGAATTGAAGATGAAAAAATTCCCCATTGGTAACAAATGGTTATCCATTAAGCGGGGGAAATGCCATTTTCAAAGCAGAAATCTCATGCCTCTACTTTGGAAAAATTGGAAAAAACGGACTAAAAGGGTCAGCGACTCAGCTAATCTTCATAATTCAATATCGTTACTGTATAGGTAGGTCTCGTTGTGAAAGACCTATGACTAGATAATTCATGGGTAGAGCCAGAGAATGTGAACTGTACACGTTCCCAATGGCATTGATTAAATGAAGTAAGGGGCTCCGGTGTATAGAGAGGACCTCACCGTTTAAGACGTAACCATAGAAACGAAGGAACCCACCATTTCTTTATTCATTTCTATTGAATTGAGTATTTTTTTATCTTTTATGTTTTTTAATACCGAGTATCAATACAATTTCTTATTTCGAGGTGAAATGCCGATAAAAAAAAAAAGAAAAATCGTGGTCGGGAAGGTTATAGTAGCCAAAGCCGTTGGAATTTTTGTTTTATACGTTGGAAGAATCCGTTTTGTTATTAAGAAACTAGGAAAGAGGAAAAGAATAACTGAAAGAAAAGAAATTGATTAGTTATTCATTAAAGTTTCATTTATTCAATGACCAGAATTAGACGGGGATATATAGCTCGTAGACGTAGAACAAAAACGCGTTTCTTTGCATCAAGCTGGCGGGGGGCTCGTGGAAACCTGACTCGAGCAATCATTCAACAGAGAATAAGAGCTTGGTTTTCGTCTCATCGAGATAGAACTAGACAAAAGAGAGATTTTCGTCGTTTGTGGATCACTCGAATAAATGCAGCAATTCGCGAGAATGGGAGATCCTCTATTTATAGTAAATTAATACACAATCTGTACAAGAGGCAGTTGTTTCTTAATCGTAAAATGCTTGCCCAACTAGCTATATTAAATAGGAATTGTCTTTATATGATTTCCAATCAGATCCTAAAAGAAGTAGATTGGCAAGAATCCGCTACAATATTGGAAATCTAGTGCGCTGGAGAATGAACTCCGGGAAGGTAGAGTAGAAATTAATAGGATAAGGAGAATATGATAAAAAAGAGAATATGATAAAGCCGCTCAAAATAAAATCAGTAAAGACGTCCAATATCCAATAAAAAAAGATTTCTTGTTCCCACATTCTTGTTTTTTCTTACAATACAACAATCTAAGCAAGATTGGATTCTCGAATTTTTCAAACAAACTCTCAACTAATTCAATCAATCGAGGAGTAAGCTTTTTTTTTTTTATTTATTTCTGGTTCTAAGACCAACAGTTCGGGCGGTCGACTGCCTTCTTTTAAACCGTTGCGCCTTTTTAAACCGTTGCGCCTTCGGACGAAAAGGTAATAAAGATAAAATACGAGCTTGTTTTATAGCAATAGTAATTAATCTTTGTTGTTTTAAAGTCAATCTATTTACCCGTCTCGATAAAATTTTTCCTTGTTGACTAATAAATCGACTAATTAAACTGATGTTTCTATAATCAATTCGATCCCCCGATTGGATCGGGGGCAAACGCCTACGAAAAGATCGCTTAGATTTAAGAAAGAGTCGCTTGGATTTATCCATGGTTTGTTTAGTCCTTATCCTGAAAATACTAGTTGAATCTGATCCAAAAAAAATGAGAATGACAAAAGGAAAGGGTTTCGTTTTTTCTTTTTTCTATTCTAGAAAAGTTATTAGAGATTTAAGCCATATCATAGATTCTAGAAATCCTGTTCCCTATATTAAGAATACGGTGTGTCCCTTTTCATGTTCCTTGTAAAAAAAAGTAAAAAAAAAAGACAGACACTTGACTCTTGATTCGATCTATTTCTTTATCTCCCCGTGAATTGTCTGTTTGTAACAATAGGGACAGAATTTTTTCAATTCCAATTGACCAGGCGTATTGTGTCGATTCTTTTCAGTAATATATCTGGAAATACCCGTTGATTCCTTAGTAACACCCCCTCGAACACAATTGGTACATTCCAAGATAACCGTTACACGGGCATCCTTACCCCTGGCCATAACATAAACCCCCTTTGAGTTTTTGATTTAACCAACCCCTCTTTTTTCCGATCTAAAGGTAAAAAAAAAAGGAAGGAAAAAAAGAAATAGAAGTTGCTCTAACTAGAAATTTGCAAAGATTTCGTTGCAATCACAACAAAATATAGTAAGTAATATTCAATTAAATAAATAAAAATAATCTAAATTAATATACATAGAAAAAAGTAAAATAACGATTTCTAACTCTCTTTCATTTAGTTCTATTTACAATAGAATTCTATTCGAAGATAGTCTTATTTCATTTCAATATCTTGTATGATATTCTTGTTTTAGACAAATTTGCGCTCTCACGATATTTTTTATCAATTGAATTGGATGCGTAAACCAAATTTTGCCGGGGTTGAATCTACGTTTTTATTTCTCTTTCCTCCTTTACTTTATTGTACTTAATCGGATCGAATTCTATTTTAGATACAAGAAAAGAGGGGGAGGGTTTAGTAAAAGATCTTTTGATTCTATCTCTAATCTTCTTCACCACCTCCCACGTCAATAGTTAATAACTAGGAAAAAAAGGGGAATGTCAAGGCATCCGGGAAGAAACGATTGATCTCTATCAATAGACCCGCTAAAGCCCCGAACCAGAGAGCACTTAGTACCGGTGCGACGGAAAGATATGTTTTTAGATCTCGCATTGAAAATCCTCCTTCTTTATTGTAATGTATAATTGTAATCCATAGGGGCTCGGATGTATATGGAAGCAGTTACGATAAGAAAGAACCACTTGGGTTTGTACACGGAATTCCTAATTCCAATTGAAATGTACACGGATTCGTTAGATAATGTTGTCCCCTTTCTTAAAACCGAAAAAACAGCCCTTTCCAAACGAGTATTCCCCCAAAACATTCATTTTGAGTTCTTTTTTACGATTCATCTAATATATATTATATATTCATCTAATATATAAGTCTTCGAATAACTCTAATAATATATATATTAGATATAATAATATATAAGTCTTCGAATAACTCTAATAATATATATATTAGATATATAAGCCTTCTATTATTAGATGGTTGTTATATGAGACCAAAAAAAGAAATGGCAAGATAACTTGTATATCAATGGATATGGCTAAGGATAAAAAATAAGGATTTGGAAAACAAGACAGGAATTCTCTACAATGACACAGCCGACCAATTGAAAGGGATGTAGCGCAGCTTGGTAGCGCGTTTGTTTTGGGTACAAAATGTCACGGGTTCAAATCCTGTCATCCCTACCTATTACTTCTCCTCTGAGCAGTAACGATTGAAATTGATTCAAATCATGCATACAGAATCGTTTTTTAGTCTAGGTATATATAAGATATGTATGCTATATGATAGCATACAAGAGGTATTGGGATTACAAAACAAAAGACTCGTCCTTACATACAGCCTTAGCTATTGGGATTAGAAAGCGCTCTTAGTTCAGTTCGGTAGAACGCGGGTCTCCAAAACCCGATGTCGTAGGTTCAAATCCTACAGAGCGTGATTCGGGTCTTGGTTAGGTTAAGACGAGACACTATTTGAACTCCTCTTTTCTTTAATTCACAGGAGGTCAATCCAAAAAAGATGTTAATTAATTAATCAAAGGTCCAGCTGATCGCCACGCCTGTATTGTAAATATGCAGTTACAAATAATCCAGCTAAAGTAATAGGAATTAGACCTAAGACAATTCCAAATAGAAAAACTTCAATCATTTGAATTTGTTTGAAAGGAAAAAGGAGAGGTAATATCTATCCCTAAATAGTAATCCGCACTGCCCATGAATCTCAACGAGCACTAATTGGAAATTGACGCGGTAAGGAACCATAGAATACCACAAAAAGATTTCCTTTTATGAGCTCTATTCAGTCAATT